AGATATTCGCGACTACTGGTGGTTTCATTATGGGGCAGCTCATGATCTTCATATCGATCTATTATCCACGTCCGCATCTATTCTTTCTTAGCTAAACGGGTGGAAGATCCATCCAATTTGGTTATATCATGAACTCGAAAAACGGATCTGAATGTGACTGAAATGCACGATCTTCACAGGTATCACTTTTCACGATACCTAAACCTAAAAGGTGGAATAGCGATTTTCGAACCATTTCCTATAAGAGAATGGTTTCCATTACTTTGAGAAATGGATTCTATATCAAACTATAGCTATTGCATTAAAGAAGAAAAGAAACTAATAGAAGTCGAAGACGCGGAATGGTAGTGAATAGAGAAAAAGATTCTTCTGATTTTCTTGTTCCTGAAAATATTCTATCTATCTCCTAGACGCTGTAGAGAATTGAGAATTTTCATGTCTTTCAATTCTCGTACTCGTAATTGGAAAGTTACGGAAGGAGATCCATCATTTTGCAATGAAAACAACATAAAAAACTCTGGACAATTTCGAAATCAGACCAAGCATCTTAATACATATGCAAAAAAATTCATTATTGGCCCACCATTGATTACAAGATTTAGCTTTTATGAATCGCTATTGCTTTGATACGAATAATGGCAGTCGTTTCAGTATGTTAAGGATACAGATGTATCCACAATTCATTTAGAGTTACTTAATAGCCTATTTCTTATACTATATATCTCTCCCGTGAAATTCTCGAGCCGAAAGATGGATGCATATGCTGTGTTTCATTTTGCTAAATGATATCAATTAAATGGTGTATCAATTCTATAAATTGGATATAGCAATAAATAAATCAGCAAAATTCTTTTATTTTAGATAGAAGAAATGTTTCTTCTATCTAAAATAAAAGAATGTACCCTTCTATCCAAATCTAATTTGGATCGATAAAATAAATCCAAATTATAGATTCCAGCAGTAGATGAATAATTGCAAATTTTTGTGTGTACGAGATTCGAATAACTTCAAAATAACTGACATAATTTTTTATTTTTCCTGATCAAAAAAAATACATGAAAAAGAAAGGAGGTAGAAAAATTTTTTGATTTATGGTTAAAGAAGAAAAACAAGAAAACAGGGGTTCTGTTGAATTTCAAGTATTCAGTTTCACCAATAAGATACGGAGACTTGCTTCACATTTGGAATTACACAAAAAAGATTTTTCATCGGAAAGAGGTCTACGAAGACTTTTGGGAAAACGTCAACGTTTGCTGGCTTATTTGGCAAAGAAAAATAGAGTACGTTATAAGAAATTAATAAGTCAGTTGGATATTCGGGAGAAGTAATTTAATCGTTCGATTTTTTTTCTTATTTTATTAGTAGTCTTATAGTAGTCTTAGATTTTGCATTTTGATGAGCCTCGTTTTGAGGAATTCATGGAATAATGAATTAAGGAAGAAAAAAGAATAAGAACAAGGATACATAACATAAAAGAAAGAATAGATAAGACGATATTCGCCCTCCCCCCACATATTTAATTTCTTCTCCTATACAAAAACCAGCAAGACCTACTCCATTGATAATTCCATCAATAATACCTTTATCAAAAAAATGCGTTAGTTCGGAAAATCTTCTTATACCCAGGATAAAGAGCCTAGTATAGAAAACATCTATATAACCGCGATTATATGACCAGCTGTATACCTTTTTTTTTACTTGATCCCAAAAAGAATTTTTTGGATTCCCTTTTACAAGGGAATTTTTAAAATTCAAATTCTGAAAAAAAGAATAAGCGGATCCATAGCATATATATGCTATGAATAGACCAAAAATAGCTAAACTTACAGAAGAAATTGCATTAGTGATAAATTCATATGAATTTATGGAAGAATTAGAACTTTCCTGGAAAAAGCTTATTGAAGGGGTTAGCCACTTTGATAATATGGTTAACTCCGATGTTCCATTATCCATTACTCCATTATCAAAATGGATTCCTATGGATCCAATAAACAAAGTAAAAAGGAGTAATATAAGAAGAGGAAATAACATAGTATTTCCAGTTTCACGAGGATAGACAAAAGTATTTTTAGCTCCAAAGGAAGTACTAAAGAATCCTATCCTATTTCTTGTATTACCAGGAATTTTGGGTATATTTTGTGAAAAAAAAGAAACTCCACTCTTCATTGTTGCTAAAACAAAATCTCTATTGACTCCTTTGGGTATGTTTTTTCCCCACAAGGATATTGAATACAATGAACCCTCTTTAGTACTACTGTAATTTTGAAAATGAACACGCAAATACCCATCAAAAGTAAGTAAATATATTCGAAACATATAAAATGCAGTTAATCCTGCAGTAAAAGAAGCTATTATTCCAAAAAAAGGTGAATACAACCAACTATTACTAAGGATTTCATCTTTGGACCAGAAGCAAGCAAGAGGTGGAATACCACAAAGAGAAAGTGTACCACATAAAAAAGTGGTCCTTGTAATAGGAACATATTTTTTTAAACCACCCATAAGAACCATATTCTGACTTTTATCTGGTGAATATCCAACAAGAGGTTCCATTGAATGAATAACGGATCCGGATCCCAAGAACAATAAAGCTTTCGAATAAGCATGAGTGATCAAATGGAATAAAGCTGCTTGATAAGAACCTATACCTAGAGCTAACATCATATAACCCAATTGAGACATTGTAGAATAAGCTAAGCTTCTTTTAATATCTCTCTGAGCAAGAGCTAAAGTCGCTCCTAAGAAAAGTGTTATTATACCTACTAAGGAAATGAAACTCATTATCCAAGGTAGGGATATGAAAAGAGGAAGAAGTCGAGCTACAAGAAAAATCCCCGCAGCAACCATAGTTGCTGCGTGTATAAGAGCCGAAATAGGAGTGGGTCCTTCCATAGCATCGGGTAACCATACGTGAAGAGGGAATTGTGCAGATTTTGCAACTGCACCAAGAAATAATAAAAAAGCACACAAAGTAGTAAGTAATGAATTAATCCCATTATTAGGAATCCAGTTATTAGCTATTTTGAACAAATCCCGAAACTCTAAACTACCTGTTATCCAAAAAAAACCTAAAATTCCTAATAACAAACCAAAATCGCCTACACGATTAGTTACAAAAGCTTTTTGACAAGCACTCGCTGCAATTGGTCGTGTAAACCAAAAGCCTATCAATAAATAGGAACACATTCCCACAAGTTCCCAAAAAAAATAAATTTGTATCAAATTGGAACTAGTAACCAATCCCAACATGGAAGTATTAAAAAAACTTATATAAACGAAAAATCTCAAATATCCCTCATCGTGAGACATGTAATCGTCACTATAAATAAGAACCAAGATTCCTACAGTAGTGATTAGTATTAACATAATAGAAGTAAGGGGGTCGATCAAGTATCCAAATTCTAAGGAAAAATCATTATTGATGGTCCAAGACCATAGATATTGATAGATAGAACTCCCTTTTATTTGTTGAATAGACAGGTGAACTGAGAATACCAAAGCTATACTTAAGAGTAAAACACTAGGAAAAGCCCATATGCGACGAAGATTTTTTGTTGCTGTCGGAATAAGAAAAAGCCCAAACCCCATTGACATAATAACTGGAAGTGGGAGAAGAGGAATTACCCAGGCATATTGATATGTATGTTCCATAAGAAAAGAAATAGCAATTTTTAATTGAAATTTATAGTTCTTTTTTTCTATAAAATTGTTTCCGATTCACCAAACCTATTCTTATTTCTTTCTGAAGGAATTCAAAAAACAAAATAAGAATAAGAAAAAATACTGGAATTCTAATTTTTCCAAATTTGTCTCATTGAAATATTCCAAAATTCAGAATGGGGTTAGTTGCTTAAATTCAAAAAGTTAATCAAAGAATTTCGTTATTTAGTTATTAGATAAAAAAAGATATTTATGAAAAGAAAAAAAAAGATTGAATCAGTTTACTTTCTATTCCTATTCTTTTTTTCTGTTAAAATGAAATAGCTCTCTTATTTCATAACTGATTGATTTAATTTCAACTATATTTGAATTTTACCTTCGTTTCATCTCCCCATATTATATGAGGGCTTATCCCCCATACCTTAGATTTATATATGGAGTATATTTTATATATAAATTGATTTAAATAGAAAACCATTGTATATAATATATCTTTGTATATATTGTATATTATTAAAACAAAGTCTAAAATATATATATGAAAAATACGCGAAAAACTCTTATCTTATCCACATTAGACAAAATGAAATAAAAAAGAATTTCAAATTTCATTATCTTTCAGTATCTAAGTATAAATACTAAGAAAAAACAGAAAGAAGGATTGATTTGCGACAATAGATGTCTTTCACATACAACTAGAAAAAACTAATTCTCCTTTTGAATGGCAGTTCCAAAAAAACGTACTTCGATGTCAAAAAAGCGTATTCGTAAAAATATTTGGAAGAAAAAAACATATTTTTCCATAGTACAATCTTATTCCTTAGCAAAATCAAGATCATTTTTGAGCGGCAACGAGCATCCAAAACCAAAAGGTTTTTCTGGGTAACAAACAAATAATCAGGTTTTGGAATAATCTGAATTGACCGATCCCAAAGAAATTCCAATTATTTAATATGAATGAATAATTTGGATTAATTAATGAATGTACTTTATGTGTTGAGTTCCTGGGTCTAATATTCTTAGAACTAATCCCTCTGTTATTCTGTTATATAGAACATTAGTATATTGTGTCCTCAGTATTCTTTTCCAATCAAAGAACTTTTGATAATAGAATCCTCATAAAAAAATAGGAGGATTCCATTATCAAAAGTAGAGTATTCTTGCAATAGGATTTAGAATTTCTACCTAGCTTATTCAAAATTCACAAATAAATTGATTTAGGACTGATAAATCATATTAATAAGAGCATAAAGGCTTTGACTCTAGAAACTTTTCACAATACAAAACTCTTTATATTTAATGATGAAATTCGAATTTTCCTAAATTCTATGGATTCTCCCAATCTCGACGATTCGAGAGAAAATAACTATTATTCTTTTAAGTTAACTATTAACTATTATTTCAAGTTAGCCGCCATGGTGAAATTGGTAGACACGCTGCTCTTAGGAAGCAGTGCTCAAGCATCTCGGTTCGAGTCCGAGTGGCGGCATTCTCGAAAAAGAATACAATAGATTAGAAAATGGATTCAATTCGAAATTTCCAATTTTGTAATGGGACCTTCTCCTTATGCTATTTGCAACTTTAGAACATATACTAACTCATATCTCTTTCTCAACTATTTCAATTGTGATTACGATTCATTTGATAACCTTATTAGTTCGTGAACTTAGGGGATTACGTGATTCGTCAGAAAAAGGAATGATAGCGACTTTTTTCTCTATAACAGGATTCTTAGTTTCTCGTTGGGTTTCTTCGGGACATTTTCCATTAAGTAATTTATATGAGTCATTGATCTTCCTTTCATGGGCTCTGTATATTCTTCATACTATTCCGAAGATACAGAACTCTAAAAATGATTTAAGCGCAATAACTACACCAAGTACTATTTTAACGCAAGGCTTTGCCACGTCAGGTCTTTTAACTGAAATGCATCAATCTACAATACTAGTACCTGCTCTACAATCTCAGTGGTTAATGATGCATGTCAGTATGATGTTACTAAGCTATGCAACTCTCTTGTGCGGATCCTTATTATCCGCCGCTCTTCTAATCATTAGATTTCGAAAGAATTTCGATTTCTTTTCTAAAAAGAAAAAAAAAAAATTACTTAAAACATTTTTATTTAATGAGATTAAATATTTCTATGCAAAAAGAAGTGCCTTAAAAAACACCTCTTTTCCTTCATTTCCAAATTATTACAAATATCAATTAACTGAGCGTTTGGATTCTTGGAGTTATCGTGTTATTAGTCTAGGGTTTACCCTTTTAACCATAGGTATTCTTTGTGGAGCAGTATGGGCTAATGAGGCGTGGGGATCCTATTGGAATTGGGATCCTAAGGAAACTTGGGCATTTATTACCTGGACCATATTTGCAATTTATTTACATAGTAGAACAAATCCAAATTGGAAGGGTACGAATTCCGCATTTGTAGCTTCGATAGGATTTCTTATAATTTGGATCTGCTATTTTGGTATCAATCTTTTAGGAATAGGTTTACATAGTTATGGTTCATTTACATTACCATCTAAATGATTACATAAGATAAAACATTGATAAAATGAAGGTTTTTCGCATTTTTGTTTGATTTGCGAACCCCTAGACGTTCAAAGGGGTTCGCAAAAATGCGAAATAGATCTAATTAGACTTTTTACTTTTTTCGGAATTTTTTGGTTTTTCCATTATGAAATATAGAGCGGACTAGTTAAAAAAAGAAAATCTATTTAGGATAATAATTGGATAAGAGAGCCTCTACCCTGTCAACGGATAGCGAGAGAACAAAATCTGGATAAATACCAATTCCTATTACTGGTAAAAAGATACAGATTAAAAGAAAGAGTTCTCGTGGTCCAGAATCCACAAAATTTGCGTTTGGAACATGAAATAACTTGTATCCATAGAACATCTGGCGTAACATAGATAATAAATAAATAGGAGTTAATATCATTCCAATTGCCATTAGAAAAGTAATTAACATTTTTGGCATTAACAAAAATTTTGGACTAGTAATTAGTCCAAAAAATACTACTAATTCTGCAACAAAACCGCTCATTCCTGGTAAGGCAAGAGAAGCCATTGAAAAGCTACTAAACATAGTAAACATTTTTGGCATTGGTATAGATATCCCTCCCAGTTCTTCGAGATAAACAAGACGCATTCTATCACAAGCCGTTCCTGCCAAGAAAAATAGTGTAGCACCGATAAATCCATGGGATAATATTTGTAAAATAGCTCCATTTAGTCCAATGTTGGTTATGGAACCAATTCCTATAATTATGAAACCCATGTGAGATACGGAGGAGTAGGCTATTCTTTTTTTGAAATTTCGTTGACCAAGAGAAGTTGAAGCTGCATAGATTATTTGCACCGCTCCTATTATTACCAACCAGGGGGAAAATAGATAATGAGCATGAGGTAACAATTCCATATTGATCCGAATCAATCCGTATGCTCCCATCTTTAATAGGATTCCTGCTAAAAGCATACATGTACTGTAATGTGCTTCCCCGTGGGTATCTGGTAACCACGTATGTAGAGGTATAATCGGCAATTTGACAGCATAAGCAATAAGGAAGCCAAAATAAAGTAGTATTTCCAATGTCGCAGGGTATGATTGATTAATCAATCGTTCCAAGTCTAATCTCGGTTCGTTAGAACCATATAAGCCCATACCCAGAACTCCGATTAAGAAAAAAATGGAACCGCCTGCAGTATACAAAATAAACTTGGTAGCTGAATATAAACGCCTTTTTCCCCCCCACATGGATAAAAGTAAGTAAACAGGAATTAATTCTAATTCCCACATAATAAAAAAAAGTAAAAGGTCTCGTGAAGAAAATAATCCTATTTGACCACTATACATTGCTAGCATCAGGAAATAGAATAATCGCGAATTCCGGGTAATTGGCCAAGCCGCTAAAGTAGCTAAAGTAGTGATAAATCCTGTCAATAAAACGGATCCTAATGAAAGTCCATCGATTCCCAATCTCCAGTGGAAATCAAAAACATCTATCCATTTATAATCCTCCCTTAATTGGATTAAGGGATCCTCTAATTGGAAATGATAACAGAATGCATAAGTCATTAGAAGGAATTCTAATAAACAAATAGATATAGTATACCACCTAACGATTTTGTTTCCTTTATGGGGTAAAAAGAAAATTAATGAACCTGCAAATATCGGCAAAACAACAAGTATTGTTAACCAAGGAAAATAACTCATGATAAAGTAATAAAGACAAGATACGTTTTGACCAGAAAAGCCCATGCTCGATTATTTTGAGCACAGGCTTCTTCGGTAAAGAGGAATCAGACGATTCAAGTGGAGTTTTTTGTAACGTATCAATAAGATAGAGCCATGCTGCGGGTTGTTTCAGGTCCTAAATAAACGCGGACACTTAAAAAATCTGTTGGGCAGGCGGATTCGCATCTCTTACAACCCACACAATCTTCGGTTCTCGGCGCAGAAGCAATTTGCTTGGCTTTACATCCATCCCAAGGTATCATTTCTAATACATCTGTTGGACAAGCTCGTACACATTGAGTGCATCCTATACATGTATCATAAATTTTTACAGAATGTGACATTGGATCTAGAAATTTTCCTTTTCAATATAACAATTTTCGATCTGGTAAAAATGAAATTAGTACTATATAAGTTATATGTATTGTAGACACCAGACGAAGCAATGGTTTATCCAAACTTTAATAAATATATTTCTTAATCTGTTTGTGAGAAAGCGTGAAAAGAGCCAAGAGACTTGAATTTAAGGCTTCAACAGTCATAATTATACGAATTCTACATATTAATTTGAATTAGCCAATAAATTGGCTATTATCTTTGCAATATAAATTATTGCAATTTGAATATTGCAATATCAATGAATTGCAAAAATGCAAAATTCGATAAGTAAAAAAGAATACTCTGAAATAACCTACTTCAAAAATGGGTATTCTCAAATAAAAATAAGAAAAGAAGACTCAATTTTATTAATCTTAATGTTCCATATTAGTATATATGCGCCTTTGTTTAGAGGATTCTATGCCTAATTATTCAAAAAATTAGATTGATTGATACGAGTTGATTTCCTGTTACGATGGATGGACGAAAGAATGGATAGTCCAATAGCTGCTTCAGCAGCCGCAAGGGCTATAACAAAAATTGCGAAAATGTCTCCTTTTAATTGGCGACTATCAAATAGAGCAGAAAATGTTACGAGATTTAGATTAATTGAATTCAGTATAAGTTCAAGACATATTAGAGCTCTAACCATGTTTCGGCTTGTAATCAATCCATAGATACCAATCGAAAATAAATAGACACTCAAAAAAAGTACATGCTCAAACATCATTAACTAACTCCTTATCAATCTCGATTCATTTCAATATGAGGACAAGAATTGAACCGATTCAATTAATTAGAATAGAACAATTACGCAACAAAAGAGAAAAGAGAGTATTTGTTGTGTTGACAGTAGATGGATTTTACTAAATCAAAATTGTTTTATTCTTTAGTTATTTTTTTAGATTTGAAATTCTAATAATTTATTATTGTCGAGCCATAGTAATTGCACCTATTAAAGAAACTAGAAGAATTAGGGAAATGAGTTCAAACGGAAGATAAAAATCGGTTGCTAAATGAATCCCAATTTGTTGAACGTTATTTATGAGACCCTGTTCTACTATTTGGTTTGATCTTGTAGTCCAAAGAATTCCATACCATGACGTATCTGGGATAGTAGTCATTAGTGAAAAAGGAATAGTTATAGAAACGAGTGAAGTAAACCCATCTCCAATAGTCCAATAATTCTTATCTTTAGACCACTCTGAGCCATTTACAAACATTACAGCAAATATGATCAAGACATTTATGGCTCCCACATAAATAAGAAGTTGTGCGACAGCTACAAAGTAGGAATTCAATAAAAAATAGAATAAGGATATACAAACAAGAACTAATCCCAGCGAAAAGGCAGAATAAATTGGGTTGGTAAGTAATACTACTCCTAGACCCCCTAGTAGAAGAACAAATCCCCCAAATAGCACAAGAATCTCATGTATTGGTCCAGGTAAATCCATTATGGATAAGAAGAAATTAATAGTATAAAATTTTTCATGAACTGAATAAAACTAAAAGATTCAAGGAAAGAAAAAAGGGATTAGAATATTTATATATAAATTGTATAGTTAGAAATCACATCACAAAAATAAACTCTGATTTTAAATCATGAATAATTTGTAATAAGCAGTAGTTATTCATTTTTCTTTATAGTTAGTAAAAAACTATTGGATTTTTCTAACAAAAATATCCTAGTACCTAGTAATCAGTAATCGTTCTTGAATTCCAAGATTTTTCTTCGTCTATTTTACTTTGAGGCGAATTCCTAATTGTTTGAATTGTGTAATCTCCCATTATGGAGACTGGTAACCGACCCAAAGCAATTTGATTGTAATTCAACTCATGACGATCATAAGTAGAAAGTTCATATTCTTCAGTCATTGATAAACAGTTTGTCGGACAATATTCAACACAGTTACCACAAAATATACAAACTCCAAAATCAATACTATAATTAAGCAATTGTTTCTTTTTAATATCCTTTTCAAATCTCCAATCTACAAGGGGTAGATCTATTGGGCATACACGAACACATACTTCACAAGCAATACATTTATCAAATTCAAAGTGTATTCGCCCGCGGAAACGCTCTGATGTAATTGATTTTTCATAAGGGTAGTGAATCGTTATAGGTAAACGATTTGTGTGAGATAAGGTAATTATGAAACCTTGACCAATGTATCTTGCGGCACGTATTGTTTGTTGACCATAACTAATGAACCCAGTTATCATAGGGAACATATTCTAAATATCTATGAAAAAGGTATGTTTCTTTCTCTTGTTTGAGAGAACTTTTGTGTTGAAGATATTCTTACTGTTATTGTATTATCTTATTTATAGTGAAACTAGTTGGGAAGAAGTTGTTAATAAGAGATTGCCCAGAGAAATAGGTAAAAGAAATTTCCATCCAAGATTTAATAACTGATCCATTCTCATCCGGGGTAAAGTCCATCTTATTGTGATAGAAATGAAGAGAAATAAAAAAGCTTTAGTTAATGTAATAAGGATACCCATTATTATTTCCAAAATTCCCACAATTTTACTCATTTGGAAAAATCCAAAAAAGGATATATAGGGAATAGAAAAATTCCACCCGCCTAAGTAGAGAACAGTTACAAATAAAGAGGAAACTAATAAATTTAGGTAAGAAGCTAGATAAAATAAACCGTATTTAATACCGGAATATTCGGTTTGATAACCCGCTACTAATTCTTCCTCTGCTTCTGGTAAATCAAAGGGTAATCTTTCACATTCTGCCAAAGAAGAAATTAGAAAAACTAGAAAACCTATAGGCTGACGCCAAAGATTCCATCCAAAAAAACCATATTTTGACTGTGCTTCAACTATATCAACCGTACTTGAACTGTTAGATAATCATAGTCGATGATAACATCACAGTTCCCACCGCTATTCCAAAACCGTACATGAAACCTTAGCTTCATACGGCTCCTCTATGATCAGAAAAAAGGATTATTTCTTTTCGATCTTATCCCCCGAGCGTAGGTAGAATTAGGTAAGATAAAATTGATTGGAAAGTCCTAAATTAGACCAAAGCAATTCCGTCTGCTAAAATAATAAAAAAGAGCTTCCGAATTGATCTTATCCTTTATATAATAAAATGACAGTTTTTTCTTGTTCAGTAATAACTTAATATTGGAATAAAACACTCGTTATAGCAATTAATAAATGAAAAGAATTGGTTATTAGTTGATGACAAATTCAATTCTGTATGAATATAGATAAAAGAAAGAATAAATAAAGATCTTTTTTTGTATTGCATTACATATCTTTTGTCCTATTCTTCTTTCCCGGAGAAGGGGATACTTAAAAAGAAAAAAGAAATAAAGGGTTAATTCGTTCTTGATAGCTATTTCCTTAACAAGTGAATGGGAATATACTCTGGATCGGAATCCGAAGAAAGTACTACTTGATCATTTCCACCAATTTCAAGTCCTTATTATGATTCCTTTTATGAGAAAAAATGTCTAATGATTTAGATTCTCTCATTACTAATCCTTTATGTACTTTAGTGTTCCTAATCCCTCACTAACTTTTTATGGATTCTTTTATATGGTTATAAGTTCTAGTAAAAACTACAAATATTCTAGTAATGTAATTCCATATCGCGAATCCTTTATTCTTGCCCGCTTCAAGATATGATGACTAATCAAACAATCTCAATCTTGGGGTAAAGAGTTTACACTGCTTATATTTTCTTCAACTTTTTCTTGTACGTAGGAAATGAGATTTTTTATTTTTACTACAAATTAATAAGCTGTTTTGTTTCACTCATATAGCTATCTAGTTTAACTTACCAACCTGAATACAGAATAAGAAAAGGAAAATAAGTATTCAATGGATTTTAGAGGAAAAGCTTCCTTTTTAACGAATCACACGTAGAGATATTGCTAGCACACAAAAAGTTAATGGTATTTCATAACTAATAGATTGAGCAGCTGCTCGTAGACCACCTGAAAAAGAATATTTATTATTTGAGCTATATCCTGCCATAAGAAGACCAATAGGAGCAATACTTGAAATGGCAATCCATAAAAAAACACCAATACTAAGATCAGCTAAAACAAAATGATATCCAAAAGGGATAACTAAAAAACTTAATAAAACGGATATGACTGCTATAGAGGGTCCAATGCTAAATAAAGGAATCTCTCCCCGGGATGGGAGGATATCCTCTTTAAAAATCAGCTTAGTTCCATCTGCTATAGCTTGAAGCAGTCCTAGGGGACCAGCATATTCAGGACCAATACGTTGTTGTATCGATGCGGATATTTCTCTTTCTAACCACACAATTACAAGTACTTCTATTGTGATTCCCAGTAGGAGGGTCAAAATAGGTAGAATCCATATCAGTCCATAGACTTCTTTTAATAATTCCGATTTCGAAAAAGAATTGATAGTTTCTACCTCTACCCTATCTATTATCATTTTAACGATCAACTTCCCCCATAATGATATCTATACTACCTAATATCGTCATGATATCAGCCAATTTCATTTTTTTAACTAGTTGAGGAAGAATTTGTAAATTAATAAAACCGGGTGGACGAATTTTCCATCTCCAGGGGAAAAGACTGTCATCTCCTACCAGATAAATTCCTAATTCACCTTTTGGAGCTTCTACTCTTACATAAAGCTCTTGCTTTGATAATTCAAAATTTGGGGAAGGTTTTTTACCAAGAAATCTATATTCAAAATCATTCCATTCCGAATTCTTTGCTTTCTTAAAGCGTCGGGCTTCTAAATTCTCATAAGGGCCCCCAGGAATTTTCTCTACAGCCTGTTGAATAATTTTGATGGATTCCTTCATTTCACCAATTCGTACTAAATAGCGAGCTAATGAATCCCCTTCTTTTTGCCATTGGACTTTCCAATCGAATTGATTGTAAGACTCATAGGTATCAATTTTACGAAGATCCCATTGTATTCCAGAAGCTCGTAACATTGGTCCCGATAAGCCCCAATTTACAGCTTCTTCTCCGCTAATAAAACCTACTCCTTCAACTCGTTCTAAAAAAATAGGATTCTGTGTAATAAGTTGTTGATATTCAACAACTCCTCGTAAAAAATAATCACAGAAATCTAAACATTTATCCATCCATCCATAAGGTAGATCAGCAGCAACTCCTCCGATGCGAAAGTAATTATGCATCATTCGCATACCTGTAGCAGCTTCAAATAGATCATATATCAATTCTCTCTCTCTAAAAATGTAGAAAAAAGGAGTCTGTGCGCCGAGATCCGCCATAAAAGGTCCAAGCCATAACAAGTGAGAAGCTATACGGCTCAATTCTAACATAATTACCCGAATATAGCTGGCTCTTTGAGGTATTTGAATATTCTCTAAGAATTCTGGTGCATTTACCGTTATTGCTTCTGTAAACATAGTAGCTAAATAATCCCATCGTGTTACATAAGGCAAGTATTGTATAATAGTTCTGTTTTCTGCGATTTTTTCCATTCCTCTGTGTAAATAGCCTAATATGGGTTCACAATCAACAACATCTTCACCATCGAGAGTAACGATCAGTCGAAGAACACCGTGCATTGATGGGTGCTGAGGGCCCATATTGACTATCATTAAATCTTTTCTTGTAAACGGTAGACTCATATTCTTTTTTCTTCCTTAATTCATTATTCCATGAATTCCTCAAAACGAGGCTCATCAAAATGCAAAATCTAAGACTACTATAAGACTACTAATAAAATAAGAAAAAAAATCGAACGATTAAATTACTTCTCCCGAATATCCAACTGACTTATTAATTTCTTATAACGTACTCTATTTTTCTTTGCCAAATAAGCCAGCAAACGTTGACGTTTTCCCAAAAGTCTTCGTAGACCTCTTTCCGATGAAAAATCTTTTTTGTGTAATTCCAAATGTGAAGCAAGTCTCCGTATCTTATTGGTGAAACTGAATACTTGAAATTCAACAGAACCCCTGTTTTCTTGTTTTTCTTCTTTAACCATAAATCAAAAAATTTTTCTACCTCCTTTCTTTTTCATGTATTTTTTTTGATCAGGAAAAATAAAAAATTATGTCAGTTATTTTGAAGTTATTCGAATCTCGTACACACAAAAATTTGCAATTATTCATCTACTGCTGGAATCTATAATTTGGATTTATTTTATCGATCCAAATTAGATTTGGATAGAAGGGTACATTCTTTTATTTTAGATAGAAGAAACATTTCTTCTATCTAAAATAAAAGAATTTTGCTGATTTATTTATTGCTATATCCAATTTATAGAATTGATACACCATTTAATTGATATCATTTAGCAAAATGAAACACAGCATATGCATCCATCTTTCGGCTCGAGAATTTCACGGGAGAGATATATAGTATAAGAAATAGGCTATTAAGTAACTCTAAATGAATTGTGGATACATCTGTATCCTTAACATACTGAAACGACTGCCATTATTCGTATCAAAGCAATAGCGATTCATAAAAGCTAAATCTTGTAATCAATGGTGGGCCAATAATGAATTTTTTTGCATATGTATTAAGATGCTTGGTCTGATTTCGAAATTGTCCAGAGTTTTTTATGTTGTTTTCATTGCAAAATGATGGATCTCCTTCCGTAACTTTCCAATTACGAGTACGAGAATTGAAAGACATGAAAATTCTCAATTCTCTACAGCGTCTAGGAGATAGATAGAATATTTTCAGGAACAAGAAAATCAGAAGAATCTTTTT